TTATATCATCTGCAATCGCCTGAATTTCGAGACGTTCTTCGAACCAATCATAGACTTTATTGAGATAGGTAAAACCCCCTCCGAGAACCGTATATGAGAATTTAATCTCGTACAGCTCAAACAGAACGACCAAAATAAAATAATAGTTGAAACGGATATATGTAATAGAATTTTTTTTTTTAATCCTATATAAAATTCAATAATCTTCTCTGAAAATGACGGTAGGGAAAAAGAAAAACCCGAAAACTATTCTTTGTGGTTATAATGACAAAATATCAAGCCGGCTCATTTATTTCTTGATGCTGATCGGTACAGGCCTCTTGAATCTTCTATTTACCCATTTTTTTTTTGTTATTTGGTATTTTTGTTTGTATGTAATGGATCTTTACTTTTGTTTTTATTATTAGTAATTGATAGGAATTTTCTTGTTAAGATCCTATAAAATCGATTGAAACCTCAGATTCAGACTAGAACCATGATGATTCAATAAAATCTTCAACCTAAGTTAAGTGCAAAGCTTCCCTGAGTAAGAACCCTTATATCATCACTTATTCACTGAATAAATATAATGACGCAAAATCCAAATCAAATAACGGGTTGTACTTTGCGCAAAAAAATAAACATAACCAAAGAGTTTGAAAGAAGAAAAATATTTCCATTTATACCTTCTAACTCTTTGCAATTTTTTTAGAGTCCGGTTGCGAGATCTGAATATTAAGTATGAATCATAGTTCTAATACTTGGGAATCAATTTCATATATTCCCGTGCTCCGGATATTTATTCTAATATCTGACGAGATCCAAACCCATCTCCAGGAAGATGACAGACTCATTCTCTGTATTATCAATAAGATCCATTATAACAAGTCGCACACTCATATTCCAGAAATACAGAAAGAAATTTCACGATCGAACTACAAAAATACAATAGAATGGTATAAAAAACTACGAAACCCAAACACTTCACATTGTATTGAAAAATTAGGACTTATTGATCCTTGTAAATCTAATTCATTGAAATCCCATCTAGTAAAACAGAAGAATTATAAATCTCCAAAATAATAGATAGAAATATCGCAAATAAAGCCATTGCAACACCCATCAAAGGGGTAGTTCCCCATCCAGGAGCTACTTTACCATATTCCGAATTCAATGGTTTCAATAAATCCCCTACAAGAGTTCGTCTTGGACCAGACCTAGAACTACCCTCAACGCTTTGTGTAACCATAAATCCTATTTTGTATTAATTGAGATCTGTTGACTTTGTATACCATTTCATTGTAAATAAATGATCTTATCATAGATCCATTTTACTCTTGAAATTTTATAATTTTTATAATAATGGAAACAGCAACTCTAGCCGCCATCTCTATATCTGGTTTACTTGTAAGTTTTACTGGGTATGCCTTATATACTGCTTTTGGGCAACCCTCCCAACAACTAAGAGATCCTTTTGAGGAACACGGGGACTAGTTGAAGTAATGGGCCTACCCCGAATGGGTAGGCCCATTACTTCAACTAAGATAATGAAAAATCATTTCATCTTTTTAGTTGGAACTTTAGGAGGGTCTCGAAAAAAGATAGCGAAAAAAATTATTCCTAGAGTCGAGACTAAGAGGAATGTATAAACCAATGCTTCCATAGATTCGATCGCAGCTTACAATTATAGCTTCCATACCTGTTTATTTTTGATTGTCCTACGGCTAAAAAAAAAAAAAAAAGAACAAAACAAGATTCAAAGAAAAGGCCGTGATGAAAATCAAGACATCTCCAATATGCTATGTCAAATCAAAAAAAAAAAAATCGAGGTGAAAGTAAAAGATTGAAAGTAAAAGATTAATGTTGTATCACACTACTTGTCTTTTTGTAGTTGGATCTCCAATTTTTTGGAATGCTCCAAATTCCACTTGAGCATCTAAATCTGGATCAATACCAGCAAAAACATCTCTGAACAAGGTTCGAGCACCATGCCAAATGTGACCGAAAAAGAAGAGCAGAGCAAAAGAAGCATGTCCAAAAGTAAACCAACCCCTCGGACTGCTCCGAAAAACACCATCGGATTTCAAAGTAGCACGATCTAATTCAAAAATTTCACCCAATTGAGCGCGTCTAGCATATTTTTTCACAGTAGCAGGATCACTATAACTAACCCCGTTTAGTTCACCACCATAGAACTCAACGGTTACGCCTACTTGTTCGACACTATACTTCGATTCTGCCCTTCGAAAAGGAACATCAGCTCTAACAATTCCGTCTCCATCTACTAAAACAACAGGAAATGTTTCAAAAAAAGTAGGCATACGACGTACAAAAAGTTCACGCCCTTCTTTATCTCTAAAGATAGGATGTCCTAACCACCCAACCGCTATTCCATCCCCGTTGTCCATTGAGCCCGCTCTGAACAATCCACCTTTTGCCGGATTATTACCGATATAATCATAAAAAGCTAATTTTTCAGGAATTTTAGACCAAGCTTCGGATAAACTTTGATTTTCGGCGAGCCCATCACTAACTCTTCGATAGATTTCTTGTTGAAAGTATCCTTGATCCCATTGATAACGAGTGGGACCAAATAATTCAATCGGAGTTGTTGCTGAGCCATACCACATAGTTCCAGCAACAACAAAAGCTGCAAAAAAGACAGCAGCGATACTACTGGAAAGGACGGTTTCAATATTTCCCATACGCAATCCTTTGTATAGCCGTTGGGGTGGACGGACACTAAGATGAAATAAGCCCGCTAATATGCCCAACGTCCCTGCTGCAATATGATGTGAAGCTATTCCTCCCGGAACGAAAGGATCAAAGCCTTCCACACCCCACGCTGGATTTACAGCTTGTACCCTTCCGGTTAGTCCATAAGGGTCGGACACCCATATTCCCGGACCATACAATCCAGTTACATGAAAAGCGCCAAACCCAAAACAAGCCACCCCTGAGAGAAATAAATGAATTCCAAAGATCTTGGGCAAATCCAAAGAAGGTTTTCCTGTACGTTCATCACAAAATATTTCTAGATCCCAATACACCCAATGCCAGATAGCTGCCAAGAAGCACAAGCCAGAAAAGACAATATGCGCTCCTGCGACACCTTCATAACTCCAAATACCCGGATTCGTTATAGTTCCTCCCGTGATACTCCAACCACCCCAAGAATTGGTTATTCCTAAACGAGTCATGAAGGGTATAACAAACATACCTTGTCTCCACATTGGATCAAGAACGGGGTCTGAGGGATCAAAAACTGCTAATTCATAGAGAGCCATCGAACCAGCCCAACCAGCAACTAAAGCCGTATGCATTATATGGACAGATAGCAAACGACCAGGATCATTCAAGACGACGGTATGAACACGATACCAAGGTAAACCCATGTAAGTACCCCTTATATTCTTTATTAATTATTAATGAAAAATAAACACTATGTAACTTTCTTGCACTAGAAAAACTATGTTATAGACCTCCCTTTTTCATTTTTCAGTGGATTATTTCGGAGAAAAGAGAAATATTTTTTTTTTCTATTCTTTTAGTAAGAATGTAATAATTATGTTTGGAGGAGCAAAGAGAAACAGATCTATTCTATATCCGATAAGTATCAATACGCAATGGAATGGGGTCTTGATCCCATTTTATCTGAGCGAATGCATACAAATTTGTTCATCATTCAAAGAACCTATTCCTAAGAATTTGACTTTATTTCTTTTTTCTTTATTTAATTATTTTTTAGTTATTTCTGAACTTATTGAATCTATCCATAAAAAAGCCAAGTTTTTGAAGACAATAAATGCATTCTTACGTTTTCATATTAAAGTAAAATAGAGTACTTAATTTTTTTCTTTCGTCGAATGCCTATTGGTGTCCCAAAAGTTCCTTTTCGAAATCCTGGAGAGGACGATTCCATTTGGATTGACGTATAGTGTGGCTTGTCAGATATATTGGGTCATATGGGATTGCCCCGTTCTCTCCCCCATGGGGATATTCTCCGTTTCGACCAAAAAGATTGATTAAAGCATCAACAATTTTGAGCGTGAAATGCAACAATTAAATCTATGCTTTTGAGATATCAAAATTACTATTATCAAGTAGAATTGTTTATGGTTTGTTTCTTTAGAAGTACCCAGGCTCTGTTTAAAAAAACCACTTGGTAATATATCTATAATTACTACTTTAATCAATCAAATAATAGACACTGAATAGTAAAGGTGGAAGACGTAAATTGAAAAAAGGAATATAGTAAAAAGATGTGGTATTTGGCCCATTTGTCCTATATGTGCAAATCAAAATCGGGCAGATCTTTACTCGGAGTAGAGCACAAACCTAAAAAATGGAATAAACCCAGTCAGAAACAAGAAAATGCCATCGTGATTTGAATTGGATCCCGATGAAAGAATAGATCAATGAGAAGTTAATTTGATAAGCTTAAAAATTATTATTATAATTTTTATTTTTTTTTTTATTATTATTAGGTAAACGAATTATAGGTAAACAGATCAAAACTCATTTTTATTAAAAAATGAAAGAAAAGCCCTTTGTTAGAACAGAAGTTAGAAAAAAAAAGAGGGCTGGAATCTACACATTGATTCTTTTTTTTTTCACGCTTTTTGTTGAACCGTATGCATCAAAAGTTGTATGTACGGTTCCTATGGGATAGAATTTTATCCTAATCAACCGACTTTATCGAGAAAGATTACTTTTTTTAGGTCAAGATGTTGATAGCGAAATCTCAAATCAACTTATTGGGCTTATGGTCTATCTCAGTATAGAGAGTGAGACCAAAGATTTGTATTTGTTTATAAATTCTCCTGGCGGATGGGTAATACCTGGAATAGCTATTTATGATACTATGCAATTTGTACGACCAGATGTACAAACAGTATGCATGGGATTAGCCGCTTCAATGGGATCTTTTATCCTGGCCGGGGGAAAAATTACCAAACGTCTAGCATTCCCTCACGCTTGGCGCCAATGAGTTTTTTATTTCAAATAAAAAATAAAAGTATGCCTTCGCCGCAGGAAATATGAAAATAGAGTAAGTATAAGTAATAATAGCATGGCATTTTAAATTCGATATAAGAAATTTTGTTAGTAATTTTTTGAAGATTTAATTGTGTATCGAAAGAGTAGTCTGAGATATTAAAGGTATTTCTGATTTTATCTATCGGGGCCAATTTTCTATTTTAGTGTCACAAACTTTTTTGTTTTCACACCAGAGGGTTATTAACACTATATTCTGTATTCTGTTCTGAATGTTCTGAAAGAGTACAAAAAAATTATATTCTTTTTTTTCATTTTTTTTGAAAAAAAAAAAAAAAAGAAACTTTGGGATTGTTAAATTGAAATTACCGATGAAAGGGACGGAGCCACCATAGTATTGTTGTTTTTGAACTACTCGAAAAGAAAGGGTGGTTATTAGATCATTTACTGGGCTAGGCATGATAGGCTCTATGCTTTTCTTCTATGAAAGTTCTATTATGGAGCCGTATGCAATGCACAAATAATGCCTGTACGGTTGTTTAATTCTATCTTTTTTCTTTGTATTCTTTATTTTATCTCTTTTCCTTGCCTTATCGTGCGAGATAGAGTAACTATTTATTATCTTATATCATCAGGGTAATGATCCATCAACCTATTGCTGGTTTTTATGAGGCACAAATAGGAGAATTTGTCCTGGAAGCGGAAGAGCTACTTAAATTGCGCGAAATCATCACAAGGGTGTATGCTCAAAGAACGGGCAAACCTTTATGGGTTGTATCCGAAGACATGGAAAGGGATGTTTTTATGTCAGCAACAGAAGCCCAAGCTCATGGACTTGTTGATCTTGTAGCAGTTACATAAAAAATAGCCGGAATTTCCCGCAAATTCGGTTTATTGTCTTACTGAAATTGAATATTCTATTAAATTAATAGAATATTAATAGAGAAATTTTTTATAAACAATTTTCTTTTTAATAATTCATAATTATCGGTTAGGATTGATCTAAACCAGCCCATTATGCATACGATTCAACATGCCAACTATTAAACAACTTATTAGAAACACAAGACAGCCAATCAAAAATGTCACAAAATCCCCCGCTCTTGTGGGCTGTCCTCAGCGACGAGGAACGTGTACTAGGGTGTATGTGCGACTCGTTTAGATCGTTGGTTGTGACAGAAGAAAGGAAACCTTTTTCCCATTATCTGCGATTAGTATAGATGAATAGGATAGAATACAAGAACCCATCTTTTTTTTTTTATCTTTTATCTAAACAAAAAAAGATCTATCATATACTTCTATTGTGTATCCAATTTATGGTTTTCATTGGTGCAAATTCAATCATATCCATTTTCCATTTAAACTGCGAAAGAATACCCATGGGTAGCAAAAGATTATCTATTAAGCAGGGTAAATCTTTTTAAAATGAAAAGTTACATGAAAAGAACAAAAATTATGCCCCTACTATTCTCAGAACGGACTAAGAGAGTCAGCGCATTAGCCAATCTTCAAAATGAAATACCGTTACTATATAGACGGATTTCGTTGTGAAAGACCTATTACTGGATAATTCATAGGTAGAGCAAAAAAGTGTGAACTGTACAAGTTAACAAAAGATTAAATGCCGAAAAGAGCTCCGGTGTATAGAGAAGACCTCACCGTTTAAGAAATAACAATAGAAACGATGGAACCCACTTTTTATTCTTATTTACTATTGACTATGCTTTTGTTTGATATCTAGTATCACAATACAATTTCTTATTTTTAGGTATTTTGCGTAGAAAGAAAATTGTGGTTCGGAAGGTTAGAGTAGCAAAAACCGTTGGAATTCTTTTTTATACATTGGAAAAATCCGTTTTGTTATTCTAGAAAAGGGGAAAAGAATAGCTGAAAGAAAAGAAATCAATTAGTTATTCATCAAAGTTTCGTTTATTTAATGACCAGAACTAGGCGAGGATATATAGCTCATAGGCGTAGAACAAAAATTCGTTTATTCGCATCAAGCTTTGGCGGGACTCATTCACGACTTACTCGAACTATTATTCAACAAAAAATAAGAGCTTTGGTTTCGGCTCATCGGGATAAAGATAAACAAAAAAGAACTTTTCGGCGTTTGTGGGTCACTCGAATAAATGCAGTAATTCGCGAAAATATTGTATCCTTTAGTTATAATAGCTTAATAAACAATCTGTACAAGAGAAAGTTGCTTCTTAATCGTAAAATACTTGCACAAATAGCTATATTGAATAGGAATTGTCTTTATATGATTTCAAATGACATTCAAAAGTAAAAAAAAAAAAAATATATATATAATAAAATAAAGAAATTCGCTGGAATTCATCGGAATATTTTACATAAAATTCCCTGAAAAATGAATTCTGAGAGGGTAGAATAGAAATTCGTATAATATAATAATAATATAATAATATGATCGATCAAGTAGTTAAATTGAATAAAAACATTCAATAAAAAAGATTTCTTCTTCTCCAATTCGTTTTTTTCTTACAACACAAGAAAAAATCTTCATTTTCGGGTTTTTCAAACATCAATCTCTGTTTAAGTTCGAATTGGAACTTTGATTCTATTAAAGAATAAGCCTATTTTTTTCTGATTCGAAGACCTGTAGTTCTAGCAACCAACTCACTTTTTTCAAATTCTTTTTCATTATTAAGAAAAGGTAACAAAGATAAAATACGAGCTTGTTTTATAGCAATAGTAATTAATCGTTGTTGTTTTAAAGTCAATCTATTCACCCGTCTAGATAATATTTTTCCTTGTTCACTAATAAATCGACTAATTAAACTCATGTTTCTATAATCAATTCGATCCCCCGATTCAATCGGGGGCAACCGCCTACGAAAAGCTCGCTTGGACTTAACAAAAAGTCGCTTGGATTTATCCATGATTTGTTTATTCCTTATTTGAAAAATCCTATTTCCTTCGCTTGGATCAAAAATAATAATGATTAAAAATTACGAATTTAAGAATTCAAAATATAGGCTTTTACTTGTTTATAGTTCAATAGAGAATATATCTTACGATATTCTATGATACTATGTCATACCTTTTTTCATCTTGCTTCTAAAGAAAGGTAACACGCGGATGATGCTCTATTTTTTGATCTCTTCGTGAATCGTATGCTTGTAACAATAGGGACAGAATTTGCTCAATTCCAATCGACTAGGCGTATTGTGTCGATTCTTTTGAGTAATATATCTGGAAATACCTGTTGATTTCTTATTAACATTTGTTTGAACACAGCGGGTACATTCCAAAACAATGCTTACCCGAGCATCTTTCCCCTTGGCCACGAATCTCCTCCTTTGTTTTTTGTTTTTTATTCCCTCCACTCTTCTTTTTTCCGATTTCAAGTGAAGAAAAGAAAGAAAGGAAAAAATATTACTAACTCGAAATCCAATTCTGAAAGATTTCGTTGCAATCAATCTAGTAATAAAAAGTAATACAATAATTTGAAACTCTATTTTGATTTAGATTCGAAGTTTAGATTCGAATTGAAGTAAAGTATTTTAGTTAAACATCTTGTATGATATTGTTGCCCTAACTACACTACATTTACACTTCTGTTCTCTTCATTTTTAATTTTATTGAAATTTATTTCATTTATTATTTACTTAAATTAAAGTACTTAAATTAAAGCCTGGGCCCGAGTTTTGTTGAGTTTAAATTTACTTTTATTCTTTTCTAACATATTCTAAAAAACAAAAAAGAAATATAATTAAAAAAGAAGAGGGGGGGGGGGTAGTAATCACAGATAGTGAATTCTATCTTTAATATTCTTCACCCCCCGTATTAATAACTAGAATGAAAAAAAAGGAAATGTTAACGCATCGGGGAAAAAGCGATTAATCTCTATCAATAGACCTGCTAAAGACCCGAACCATAGAGTACTTATTACCGGTGCCACGGATAGATATGTTTTGAAATCTCGCATTTCAAATCCTCCTTCTTTTATTGAAAATTGTAATAATATTTATGAATTTACTATTCATTTTCATATTTCTATTTATAGTAATATTATTTTTATTCGAATAAATAATGGTATTCCATATATGATCAAATATATATCTGTATTTCAAGTCTACTTCCAGTTGTTTTGTCCACATAATCCATGATTCAAATTGAAATGTAGAACAATTCCATAGATAAGATTTTTTTCGTGAAATTGAAAGAACAAAATAAAATATCTTTCGTTCTACCCGAACATTCAAGAAATTGACAGTGGATTTTCTTTTTTTTTTTTTTTTTTTTTTTCTATTTTTTGCAGATGTCTAGAAGTTTATTATTCTATATTTTATTATATGATATGAAACAAAAAAGAATAAATGACAAGATAAGTTTTGTATATCAACAAAAAAAATGAAATAAGAAATAAGTATGTGGAAAACAAAACAAAGATTCTCTAAAATACCATTAGAAACTAATTAAAAGGGATGTAGCGCAGCTTGGTAGCGCGTTTGTTTTGGGTACAAAATGTCACGGGTTCAAATCCTGTCATCCCTACCTATTACTTCGCCTCTGAGCAATAAGGAAGGATCCATTGAGATCAATTAAAATAAAATGGGACAGACCTAATCTTTCATTTGTATTATATTGTGTAGATAATAGTATAGAACTTTAAAATGGATTGTGAAGTTAATAAAAAAATCTCTTTCCTTACAGCCCTTTTTGGAATTAAGAGAGCGCTCTTAGTTCAGTTCGGTAGAACGTGGGTCTCCAAAACCCAATGTCGTAGGTTCAAATCCTACAGAGCGTGATTTTCTTCGTGTTTCCCTAGGGCAAAATTCAAAATTCTATATTCTATGAAAAGAAAAAATGGAACAGCAATCGGATTTGACCTCCTGCACAGGTTAAAATTAAAGAAAGGAGGAGGCAAAAAAACAAGGTCTTAACTAATCAAAGGTCCAACTGATCACCACGTCTGTATTGTAAATATGCAGTTACGAATAATCCAGCCAAAGTAATAGGAATTAGACCTAAAACGATTCCAAATAGAAAAACTTCAATC